ATCTTGACAAGAAATTATCTACATAATATGATAAAATATGTATCACAAACACAAGGGCTATAGCTCAGTTAGGTAGAGCACCTCGTTTACACGCGCGCCAATGTTTTTCAGGGGAGTCTATCATGCAATCAAAAGAATTGATCCTTTTGAGAAATCGATGTCTTACTCCATTACTTTGAAGGAACAAAACAAGAGAACAATAGCCTGACAAATGGTTCGGTCCGATTCGGGTGCCGTTTAGGCAGGATCCGAATCGAACCCATCATTGATTTGAGATATTGATAGGGTGAATACCCAGTCTATTCAATGCTAGGCATAATGAGTATAAGGACCTCAAAAATTCTCTTTTCGTCCTATGAATCTTAAGGTGTATGAAGTTTCATGTTTGATTTTTTAATCAGGATGATAGAGACTCCATTTAACTTAGGTTGATCTAGGCCAGAAGCAGACCTACGTCAAGATAACCCTTCCCTTCTTTGAAACACTTTGGTAGTGCTCCTGTATCAGTAATGAATCAGAGCACATGGAACCATCTTCTTTTTTTTTTCTAAGAGAAAAAAAATATGGTAGACTAGCTGATATTTCTATCAGTTAATGAAAGAGCCCAATGCAAAAAAATGCATGTTGGGTCTTTGAAATAGGTCGAATCATTTTGATAATAATCAGTTCGATCTGTTTTACCGAGAAGGTCTACGGTTCGAGTCCGTATAGCCCTATATTTTATATTTTATTAATTTTTAATATTCATTAAATTAATAAAAATGAAATGAAAATAATATTCTTAAAACTAAAGCAAACTAAAACAATAAAGAATATCCAAATACAAATAAAAAAAGTTGTATAGTTTTTTTCCTAATTATTGTATTCTTTGTTGATTGGAACTGGTCGCTTCCAGTTGCTTGGTTAAAATCATTCCCATAAGCTCGCTCACAGGGAGATCCCTCAGAGTATAAAACTGAAAACAAAAGCGCATTTCAATGGATCCAATCGCTCTTTTTTTTCTTGGATAAGAATGAAATAAACAAAACCCCATTTTCTTTTCTTAATTAATCCTCGTGGGTAGATTGATTTTATATTGATTCTATATAAATTGAATTTTCCTCTTTCTTTTACTGTCCGTAATCAAAGAGTTAGTGAGACTTCTTCGGTATACCCCCAAATTTTGGTGAATCCTTGGAGTCAAAATTATGACACGAATCCGGTAAAAAAAAGAAAAAAAACCAACCTAATTCAACTCAAATCGAATCTAATATTGAGTCGCACGGATCTAGGAACGCCTTATTGTAGTGTATGCATTTGTTGACACGTCAGAGTTTGAAAAACAAAGATCTTTTCATAAACATAATTTCATACAGAATCTCATAAATATATATCAAATAATATATATTAAATATATATAAACTTAAATATATATAAACATATAAAACATATATATATATATATAAATAATATATAGAAATATATAATATATAGATATAAAATAAAAAAATAAAATATAGATATAAAATAAAAAATTTATTCTATATATAATAGAATAAATAGAATAGAATAAATAAATAGAATTTCGAATTTGAAGGTTTTTTTATTTCTAATACATATTAGATATTAGTTAGATATTCTAATTCCTTTTATTTAGAAAAATACGAAATGAAGTGAAAACGCAAAAGTTTTACTTGTTTTGGATTTGTATAGTATTATACTATATAGTTATAGTATAAATTATAAATATATATTTATACTATTACTATACAAATTAGTACTATATCGAAATTGAATTCGAAATTAAATCGAAATAAGTGTAATGTAAATAGGATTAATTCCAATCAATAAATCTTAAACCGCAACATGTAAACACAGCAAACAAACGAAACTAGACGATTCGATCAAACTGAATTGTTGTTTTGACTAAACAAACAGTTGCGGATGACTTGACAATGAATTCCAGGCCGAATCGACTAATCCGGTCTATTTTTCACATTCATAGGAGTTCGTCTATGTTTCTGCTTTACGAATATGATATTTTCTGGGCATTTCTAATAATATCAAGTGCTATTCCTATTTTGGCATTTCTAATTTCTGGAGTTTTAGCCCCGATTAGAAAGGGTCCAGAAAAACTTTCTAGTTATGAATCGGGTATAGAACCAATGGGCGATGCTTGGTTACAATTTCGAATCCGTTATTATATGTTTGCTCTAGTTTTTGTTGTTTTTGATGTTGAAACGGTTTTTCTTTATCCATGGGCAATGAGTTTCGATGTATTGGGGGTACCCGTATTCATAGAAGCTTTAATTTTCGTGCTTATCCTAATTGTTGGTTCAGTTTATGCATGGCGAAAAGGAGCATTGGAATGGTCTTAAGTTCCTGAATATTCAGATAATAAAAAGAAAGAAAAAAGTAAAAATAATAATAACATTGAGTATGAATTCCATTGAATTTCCCTTACTTGATCGAAGAACCCAAAATTCAGTTATTTCAACTACATTAAATGATCTTTCAAATT